TCAGAATCACCCTGTAGAATGGCCTGTTCTCCCCGGTCGGAATAGGTGGTTAAATTCCTTCCCTTAGAACCGTACTTGAGAGTTTCCTGCCTCATACGGCTCAGCAATCGACTCTTTTTGTGTCCCATCTTTTTAATCCACCCTATGCTAACTGAATTAGATTTTTCATAAACCTATCCTAGTTTTCTTGGGTTAACCAGACGAAGTTAAATTAATTACATAAGTTTCAAACTCTAATTTTGATCAATAATCAGTTTTATCTTTTCTCCTACCTTCATAAGAATTAACTCCCCCTATATCGTTAGGATTTTCTGAAAGGTAACTATCTCGGTTTCATCTCATAATATGAAATTCATATAGAATTTTTGAAAAAGACTTTCCTCCGTAAGAAAAAAGAACTTACTATCTTTGGGATCTGATGCTACACCGCTGCTCTTTAGTAGATCGACTCTATTACATAAGTAGATTCCTAACTTTATATCTCATATTATGACATAAGTAAGCAGTTCTTAACTGTATCGATCTAATAACTTGCTAATTGATCTTTACGGTGCTTTCTCTATCAATTCGATCCTTTATCCATAGAGTATATAGGCGTACTTATTCATTTATATTTGAAGTCTTTTTCCTTGCTACAGCTGATAAAAATCGTTGCTTTGGACGATACATATGTAGAAAGCCTATTTTATTCTAGTATTTACTAGCCTTTATCTTTTTTCTATAATGGAGATAGTCGCACGTAATGACAGATCACGGCCATATTATTAAAAGCTTGTGGTAAGAATGGGTTTCGTTCTAGTGCCCGGAAATAATATTCCAAAGCCTTCGTATGCTCTCCGTTGCTTGTGTGTATAAGGCCTATATTATAGAGTATATAACTTCGATCATAGGGATCAATTTCTGGTCGCGTAGCTTCATAATAATTCTGTAAAGCTTCCGCATAATTTCCTTCGGATTGAGCCGACATCCGTTACGGCCGTTCATTCTATTCAAAGAATCTCCGTTCCAGAACCGTACATGAGATTTTTATCTCATACGGCTCCTCCCCTCTGTGCATAGTACTAAGGGACATAATCTCTGGAATCAAGATTTCACTATTCTCATTTATGAACTGATGGGGGCTAGTATTTTTACAAGAAATTTCTAGCCAGCCTTCCCGAAAGAGGTCTTTTCTTAACACCAATTGTATTAGTGCTAGATGAAAATAGTCACTCCAACAATTTCTTTGTTCACAACGCCTTCTATTTCCAGGAATCAGTCACTTCAACAATCTTTGATGGTTATATGGGTATCCAAAGTACAAACGAGATGGATGTTTGTTGTCCCAACCATTCATTCTTATTAGTCCCAATACCGAGAAGGGGAAGGGGTGATTTATAATATAACAAAGTTTTCGTGTTGTTGATTCCGTAGAGTAGTGCTTCTTCCTCTATGCCGCCCATTGGTACTAGTAGCGTAGTATTGACCCGCAATCCAGAACCCATAGGTGTAACCTTTCGCTCAATACTAAAATCGATAATTAAAGCATCTGAAGCCGTATCTATCAATCGAGGATACACGACAGAAGGAATTGTTCTATCTTTAAACTTCACCTTCACCAAGCGTTGGTTTAAAAAAAAAAATTTGTTTCTTTCTATTTTCTAGCCCGAACCACGCTTCTCTCTCTCAGATTAAGGTCTAAAAAAGCAAGAAAAAAAATCAAATCGCACCATCTCTGTAATAGGTAAATGCCTTTTTTTCCCCTGAAGTTGTCGGAATTATTCGTAATAAGATATTGGCTACAATTGAAGAAGTCTTATCAATAAAATTTCCATTTATTCGGGATCTAGGCATAATTAACAATCCATTCTATAATTCTTCTCATTTTCCCAAAGGAAAATTATCCGAATTGTACAGTAGTACGAAATATCATAAAAATAGACTAATTCTAAAAAAAGATGTGGATATTCCGCTCAAATTGTGCCCAAGGGGGGATGATGAAATATTTGAATGAGATTGGATTTCCTACAAATTAAGTAGTATACTGATAAACAGAACTATTACGATTTTCTCTAAGTTGACTAACCAAGGACTTTATTTGACTATAGATTCTGGTAACTCGAAAAGTTTTGATTTGGTTATAATCAAAAGAGGAAAAATAAAGAATGGAATAAGAATTCCATGATAAAATAGAGGAGAGTAACCATACTCTTTTGTTTGCATAATGCGTATGCGTCATACAATTGAAATATAAAAATCCATTAAGTAAATTGGTGTTGAGAAATATGAAATTTGAAAGGAATCTTTTAGTCCTATGTAACCAGTAATGGGTCCTACCCGTACTGGAATAAATAATATGAATGACTCGCTATTCACTTCACTCGGTTTCTGGTCAATAATAAGATTATGATTATGTAGGAGAGATGGCCGAGTGGTTCAAGGCGTAGCATTGGAACTGCTATGTAGGCTTTTGTTTACCGAGGGTTCGAATCCCTCTCTTTCCGTTTATATCGAGTCATCAACGTTACTGATCACAATGTATCAAATCAAATTCAAATAACAATTGATAGCATTATTCCAACAGTAAGTAAGAACTTTATTTGATTTGATAGAGATTCTCTATTCCTAATTATATTACTGTGGTACGTAAAATATAAATATGGGAAAAGAAAAAAAAAAATCCTACTGCCGATCCATTTGTGATACGTGAATAAGAAAAAAAAAAATGGGATCAAGGCTCTTAAATCTATATTCCTTCGACAAAAAAAGGGTATGGTATAAAGTCAAATTGTCTGAACCTTTCTTGTTATTTTCATTAGGTTCAAGTCTGACGGGAATAATATTCTACGACTAACAACTCATTTATTTTCAAACCAATCCACTTACTATCTATTATTTGATTTACTAATCCTTCATATTGGAATAAGTCAATAGTCAAATGTTTTGGCAATTCCTCCCGGAGCGATGAAGCAATATAATTTTGAATCAGAGATTTCGATCTTTGTTTATCCTTCGTAGTAATAATATCTCGAGGTTTGCAACGATAACTTGGTATATCTACTAGACGACCATTAACTAAAATATGTCTATGGTTAACTAATTGTCTGGCTCCAGGAATGGTTGAAGCCATACCTAATCGAAAAAGGATGTTATCCAAACGCATCTCAAGTAGCTGTAGTAAAACCTGACCTGTTGACCCTTTGGCTTTTCCAGCGATATGCACATATCTAAGTAATTGTCGTTCTGTCAGACCATAATGAAAACGCAATTTCTGTTTTTCTTCTAGACGAATACGATATTGCGATTTTTTCCCAGAACGCAATTGGTTTTTAAGATCACTTCCAGATCTGGGCCTTTTACTAGTTAATCCTGGTAAAGCCCCCAGACGGCGTATTTTTTTGAAACGAGGCCCTCGGTAACGAGACATAAAACTCCTTTTTTTTATTGAAAAATTTAAAGAAAAATCTAAATTAAGACTGAACTAAAGGATAAACAAAGCAAGGCTAAATCTACTGAAGTATACAATACTAAAGTAGAATGAAAATAGAATGAAATGCATTGTATCAATATCTATATTTTTTTGTATATGATAGTAAGGAAGTTAAGTCTCTGTTTTATGATTTGTTCTGTATAGATCTAATTGCTCCATTCCAATCTATTTTTTATTCATAGTTGCAAGTTAACACGACATAATAGATCAGCGACCGATATTTGAAGAAAGGAGGGAGAAGATATTATCAATCATGAAAAAATAGATAGATAAAAGCCGGCTATCGGAATCGAACCGATGACCATCGCATTACAAATGCGATGCTCTAACCTCTGAGCTAAGCGGGCTCACATAGCAGAAATAGAAATAGTGAATAGGGAGTCCGGAAACTACCAGATTTAATATATTAGCTATTAATTTATTTTAATTAATATTTTTTTTTTTTTTATTCATAATATTAATAATTACTTAATAATAATACTTAAAAATACATAATATTTTCATAATTATTACTTGATGTAAGAATATAATATCAAATTCAATTTGATATTATATTTTAGAAAAGTCTAATTATTTCTTAGAACAGTTATACCAAATTATGCTAAATAATTATTAATTATCTCTAAATAAATAATATAATTAATTATATTATTTATTATATTATATAATATTAATGATAGTGAATCCATTCATAAGATAAGAATAAAGATCATAAGATAAGAATAAAGACATTATTATTATAAAGATATAATTCAAATTATAATTAAGACATTCCTTTGTTGTCATTCAGAGAAGATAGGGCGAAAAAAAAAAAAATAATAAGTAATTGAGTATCGATCCTTCCAGTATTACAAATTGCGTTTTTAAAGTAAAAATTAAGGGAGGAGAGATATAGAGGCGGGATATATCTATTCATATTGAATTGGAGGCGCATCAATGATAGAATCATGTCCGATTGGAACAAATAGGGTTCATTCAATACAATGGAAATGATAGAGAATGGAAAAAAAAAAAAAAATAGTGGCATACACTTTTAGATATAAGAATCATTATCTAATAAATTCAACGCAATGATTTGATTCCAAGATAAATAAAATAAATAAAAGAATTGAATAGAATTACAACTGGATCCTGCCGCAAAAGGGGATATGGCGAAATCGGTAGACGCTACGGACTTGATTAAATTGAGCCTTGGTATGGAAACCTGCTAAGTGATAACTTCCAAATTCAGAGAAACCCCGGAATTAAAAATGGGCAATCCTGAGCCAAATCTTGATTTTGAGAAAAAGGGTTTAATTTAGAGTTTTTATAATATAAAACTACAATAAAAAAAGATAGGTGCAGAGACTCAATGGAAGCTGTTCTAACGAATGAAGTTGATTACGTTGCGCTGGTAGCCGGAATCCTTCTATCAAAATTACGGAGAGGATGCCCGCCCTATATACGTATATATACATACTGACATAGTAAACGATTGATTAATCGCGGCCCGAATCCATTATAATATATATATATGAAAAATTTAAGAGTT